TATTGGATTTGTTGCTAAAATATCGGTATTAAACCCGAAACTCCCGGCGGATGGCCAGTGACCCAAGTAAACGAAAGAATCGGTTAAATTTTTCATATAATCTCCTCTTCTAGCTAAACTATAAAAAAAAGAACCCTGTCCTTTTTTTTTATTCTTTTTATTGAAAATAAAAAGAAATTTTAATTTAATAATTTAATTTACCTATTTGGATATTTGTAAACAGAATCAAAAACCTATTCTATTTACAAATGTATTTTCCAAAATTTTTAATTTTCAATAATAATAATGAGACTTATTAGAATTAAGCTAGAATTTGAGACCAAGTTTTATGTCAAGTTCAAAAAACCTAAACCTCCTTTTTTCGCAACACTCCTTAAAAAAAAGTTTCTATTAAACTAAAAGAATAAGGGGAAGGAAGAAAGCGAATCGATGTGCTAATTCCCCATCCTCAAATTAGTCCTTCCCAAGGATTGTTGTCTCAATGAATAATTGTAGGAGTGAAATCTTGATAGAATTAAAAAAACTACAAAAAAAATCCAGAATTTTGTGATTTATAGGATTAAACAAAAGGATTCGCAAATAAAAGCGCTAATGCTACAACCAGGCCATAAATTGTTAAAGCTTCCATAAAAGCCAAACTAAGCAATAAAGTACCTCGTATTTTTCCTTCTGCCTCAGGTTGTCTCGCGATACCTTCGACAGCTTGACCCGCAGCTGTACCTTGACCAACTCCAGGTCCAATAGAAGCAAGCCCAACAGCCAACCCAGCAGCAATAACCGAAGCAGCAGAAACCAGTGGATTCATGATAAGTTCCTCACACCAAAATAAAGAAATAGTTAATGATACAATCATCCAATGACTTAGGACGTAATTCTAATTAAGTAATCGCTAAGATTCATCCAGCCAAAATAACCAAAAACTTGAATTGAAATAATATAATAAAATTATTGAATCAGAAGAATTACTTTGATAGTAGTTCCTATCCACGGGATTTGAAAAAAATTCATAATATATATATACGACTTTTTTATGCCATTTCTTTTTTGTGAACCATTCTTTGAATTCTTCGTTCTTTTTTTTATCATTTTTTCAGCCAATTCACAGATAAAAAGGCAGAACTTCTAATCGAATCCCTATCTAAATCGAAATTCACAAAAGTAGTAGGGCAGATTATATAGATCTTTAACTCATATATACCTAGTCAATATCAAATATCACATATACAAGTGTTTCTTACATAACGTAAACCAACTATTCTATAATTGGGCTAACCTAAAAAAGAATAGTTGAAAAAAAATCGTTAATGATGACCTTCCATAGATTCACCTATATAAGCCGCAGCTAAAGTGGCAAAAATGAGAGCTTGAATCCCGCTTGTAAATAATCCAAGGAACATGACAGGTATAGGAACCACTAAAGGTACTAAAGAAACAAGAACAACAACGACTAATTCATCGGCTAATATATTTCCGAAAAGTCGAAAACTAAGTGATAGGGGTTTTGTAAAATCTTCTAAGATGTTAATGGGTAAAAGAATTGGAGTTGGTTGAATGTATTTACTGAAATACCCTAATCCTTTTTTGCTAAGACCCGCATAAAAGTAGGCTACTGATGTGAGTAAAGCTAAAGCAACCGTCGTATTTATATCATTTGTTGGTGCTGCTAACTCCCCTTGAGGTAACTGGATAATTTTCCACGGTAAAAGGGCTCCTGACCAGTTAGAAACAAAAATAAATAAAAACAGGGTTCCAATAAAGGGAACCCATGGACCATATTCTTCTCCAATCTGGGTTTTACTCACGTCTCGAATGAATTCAAGGACAAATTCAAAGAAATTTTGGCCGTCAGTTGGAATTGTTTGTGGATTGCGAATCGCTAGAACTGCGGAACCTAATAAGATACCAATTACAACCCAAGAAGTAATAAGGACTTGGGCATGGACCTGGAAACCCCCTATTTGCCAATAGAAATGTTGGCCTACTTCTACACCAGATATCTCATATAACCCGTCTTTTATTAGTGTGTTGATGGAACATGATAAAACATTCATATTGCCCTCTGACAGAAATTAAGAACTTTAAATTATTTTGATTCAAGATCCCCCCCTTTTTTTACTTACTTTACTTTAATTTTATATTTTAGTTTTGGATACCAACTAAACTAATCACACAATATCCCCAGTTTTTTATCTCTTTTTCTTTTGTACAATTCAGGAGTAGTAACCGATTTTTTAAATCGAAATACAGGGAGCCCCTCCCTCAAAAAAATTTTGATTTATTTATCTTATTATTAATCAAGAATTTTGTATATAGCTAGAACGACCCTCACAAATTGCGAATACTAATTTGTTAAGAATGAATCGAATTGAAGCTATAGCGTCATCATTTGCTGGAATAGAAATATCCGCGAGATCGGGATTACAATTTGTATCGATTAAAGAAATGGTTGGAATTCCCAAAGTGATACATTCTCTAAGAGCCGTATATTCTTCTTGCTGAT